ATTCCGGAAGAATTCAGGAATCTTTATTTTGTAGAATCCTTCTCTATTTCCATTATAAGAGGAACTGTTAATATATGTCAACTCCATAATATCCATTTTCATTGTTACACATTATCTAATCGGGTATCTTCTATGTAATTCTAGAGGGAATTTTCCATAAATTCTCGTACTTTCATTATTTTCCCAATTTTTCATTAAATAGATTGATGAATGAATAGAAAAATTAACACAACATATGCTGTCTCGAACAAATAGGACTGCAATAACGTAAGAGACATCTATAGATAGCTATAGTTGAATGAAGTTAAATCTATGAATGTTTCGTAAATACAAGTCTTTTTATGGACTGCAATCCTCCAATTCTAAAATAAAGGGTCCAAATATCTCTCTTCTTTGTGAATTCTCATTCTTTTTTGAACACTTGAAATGGTAAAGGGCTAAAAAAAATAGTATCTTTTTTTATGATTATTTTTTAGATCTTTCTCTCATGGAGCCGAGCAAATCCTGAATTTATTTTTGGGTGGGATATCAATCGAATTGGAATATGGAATATAAGACTATACTAATTAATAGTATAAATAGAATTCATTTTTTTTAGATTGTGAAAAATACCCCGACCCGAAGTCTCGATGAAATGGATCAATTTGTTTCCATTGATATTACAAGTTCAATTCTATTTGTTTTGTTGGAAATTCTAATTGGAGTATCCAATTTCCTCTTTTCATAATAGGTATTTCATAGACGTAGTTAGGTAAAATTTCATGTGATTCAGTAAAGTAAAAAGAACAGAAATTCCATTATTGCTAAATCTATTCTATTCATGTGATTCGATGAAGAATGACAGAAAATAATGGCATATTTTCTATAAAAAAAAAAGGGGGGAATAAAAAATGCTTGGGGTTGGGAATGAAGGAATGTCTACACTACCCGGATTGAATCAAATACAATTTGAAGGATTTTGTAGATTCATTGATCGCGGCTTAACAGAAGAACTTTTAAAGTTTCCAAAAATTGAGGATACAGATCAAGAAATGGAATTTCAGTTATTTGTGGAAACATTTCAATTGGTAGAACCCTCAATAAAAGAAAAAGATGCTGTATATGAATCACTTACATATTCATCTGAATTATATATATCCTCGGGATTAATTTGGAAAAACAGTCGTGATATCCAAGAACAAATTATTTTTATTGGAAACATTCCTCTAATGAATTCCCTGGGAACTTTTATAGTAAATGGAATATACAGAATTGTAATCAATCAAATATTGCAAAGCCCCGGTATCTATTACCGGTCAGAATTGGACCATAACGGAATTTCAGTCTATACTGGCACAATAATATCCGATTGGGGAGGAAGATTAGAGTTAAAAATTGATAGAAAAGCAAGGATATGGGCTCGTGTAAGTAGGAAACAGAAAATATCTATTCTAGTTCTATCATCAGCTATGGGTTCGAATTTAAGCGAAATTCTTGAGAACGTTTGTTATCCCGAAATTTTCTTGTCTTTCCTCAATGACAATGAAAACGAGAAAGAAAAAATCGGGTCAAAAGAAAATGCCATTTTGGAGTTTTATCGACAATTTGCTTGTGTAGGCGGAGATCCCATATTTCCTGAATCTTTATATACGGAATTACAAAAAAAATTTTTTCAACAAAAATGTGAATTAGGAGGAATTGGTCGGCGAAATATGAACCGAAGGCTGAATATGGATATACCGGAGAACAATACATTTTTGTTACCGCGAGATATATTGACAGCTGCAGATCATTTGATTGGAATGAAATTTGGAATGGGTACACTGGACAATATGAATCATTTGAAAAATAAACGTATTCGTTCTGTAGCAGATCTCTTACAAGATCAATTTGGATTGGCTCTCGTTCGTTTAGAAAAGATAATTAGAGAAAAGATGTGTAGAGCAATTAGATATAAATGGATCCCGACTACTGAGAATTTAGTGACTTCAACGCCATTAACAACCACTTATGAATCTTTTTTTGGATTACATCCATTATCTCAAGTTTTTGATCAAACCAATCCATTGACCCAAATAGTTCATGGAAGGAAATGGAGTTCTTTGGGTCCTGGAGGATTGACGGCGCGAACTGCTAGTTTTCGGATACGGGATATCCATCCTAGTTACTATGGACGCATTTGTCCTATAGACACCTCTGAAGGAATCAATGTCGGACTTGTTGGATCCTTGGCAATTCACGCAAGGATTGGTCGTTGGGGATCTCTAGAAAGTCCATTTTATGAAATTTCTGAGAGATCAAAAAGAATACGAATGCTTTATTTATCACCAAGTAGAGATGAATACTATATGGTAGCGACGGGAAATTTTTTAGCACTGACTCGAGGTATTCAGGAGGAGCAGATTGTTCCAGCTCGATACCGTCAAGAATTTCTGACTATTGCATGGGAACAGGTTCATCTTCGAAGTATTTTCCCCTTCCAATATTTTTCTATTGGAGCTTCCCTCATTCCTTTTATCGAGCATAATGATGCGAATAGAGCTTTAATGAGTTCTAATATGCAACGTCAAGCAGTTCCTCTTTCTAGGTCCGAAAAGTGCATTGTTGGAACTGGATTGGAACGCCAAGTGGCCTTAGATTCGGGAGTTCCCGCTATAGCCGAACACGAGGGAAGGATCGTTTATAATGATACTGATAAGATCATTTTATTTGGAAATGGGAATGCTTTAAGTATTCCATTAATTATATATCAACGTTCCAACAAAAATACTTGCATGCATCAAAAATCCCAGGTTCAGAAAGGTAAATGCGTAAAAAAGGGACAAATTTTAGCAGATGGTGCTGCTACAGTTGGTGGTGAACTCGCTTTGGGAAAAAACGTATTAGTAGCTTATATGCCATGGGAAGGTTACAATTCTGAAGATGCTGTACTCATTAGTGAGCGTCTGGTCTATGAAGATATTTATACTTCTTTTCACATACGGAAATATGAAATTCAAACTCATGTGACAAGCGATGGTCGTGAAAGAATCACTAATAAAATTCCACATCTAGAAGGCTATTTACTCCGAAATTTAGACAAAAATGGAATTGTCATTCTGGGATCTTGGGTAGAAACGGGCGATATTTTAGTGGGGAAATTAACGCCTCAAATGGCAAAAGAATCCTCCTATGCCCCGGAAGATAGATTATTACGAGCTATACTTGGGATTCAGGTATCTACCTCAAAGGAAACTTGTCTAAAACTACCTATAGGTGGTAGGGGCCGAGTTATTGATGTGAGATGGATCCAGGGTTCTAGCTATAATCCAGAAACGGTTCATATATATATTTCACAGAAACGTGAAATCAAAGTAGGTGATAAAGTGGCCGGGAGACATGGAAATAAAGGTATCGTTTCAAAGATTTTGTCTAGACAGGATATGCCTTATTTGCAAGATGGAAGACCCGTTGATATGGTCTTCAATCCATTAGGGGTCCCTTCTCGAATGAATGTAGGACAGATATTCGAATGTTCACTCGGGTTAGCTGGGAGTATGCTAAATAGACATTATCGAATAGCACCTTTTGATGAGAGATATGAACAAGAGGCTTCCAGAAAACTTGTGTTTTCTGAATTATATGAGGCCAGTAAACAAACATCGAATCCATGGATATTTGAACCCGAGTATCCGGGAAAGAGCAGAATATTTGATGGAAGAACAGGGAATCCTTTTGAACAGCCCGTTATAATAGGAAAGCCTTATATCTTGAAATTAATTCATCAAGTTGATGATAAAATACATGGACGTTCCAGTGGACATTATGCACTTGTTACACAACAACCCCTTAAAGGAAGGGCCAAACAAGGAGGACAACGGGTAGGCGAAATGGAGGTTTGGGCCCTCGAGGGGTTCGGTGTTGCTCATATTTTACAAGAGATGCTGACTTATAAATCGGATCATATTAAAGGTCGTCAAGAAGTACTTGGAACTACAATTATTGGAGGAACAATACCGAAACCTGTAGATGCTCCAGAATCATTTCGATTGCTCGTTCGAGAACTACGATCTTTGGCTCTGGAACTGAATCATTTCCTTGTATCTGAGAAAGACTTTCAGATTCAAAGGAAGGAAGTTTAATTGGACTAAATCGGAAATTTTATTTTATGATTGATCAGTATAAACATCAACACCTTCGAATTGGATCAGTTTCTCCTGAACAAATAAGTGCTTGGGCAAAAAAAATCCTCCCCAATGGAGAAACAGTTGGGGAGGTAACAAAACCCTATACTCTAAATTATAAAACCAATAAGCCTGAAAAAGATGGATTATTTTGTGAAAGAATTTTTGGCCCTATAAAAAGTGGAATTTGTGCTTGTGGAAATTATCGAGTAATCGGAGATAAAAAAGACCAACCAAAATTTTGTGAAAAATGCGGAGTAGAATTTGTTGATTCTCGGATACGTAGATATCAAATGGGGTATATCCAATTAGCATGTCCTGTAACCCATGTGTGGTATTTGAAACGTCTTCCTAGTTATATCGCGAGCCTTTTAGATAAACCTCTTAAAGAATTAGAGAATCTAGTATACCGCGATGTGTGATTTGATAAAAATTCTTATTGTACAGATTTCGAATGATAAACTGTCATTCCATTCAATTAAATTGGAATGTCCTATATCTGGCATGTCTCTTGGGATGAGTAACATGAAGCTCAGAATTAATGGGTGTATTGAATACTCCCCAATCCATAAGGGAATTGGTCTATGGTCAATTCAGTAAGAAATAACTATTTCTACTGTATGTACCTTGTGAAAAAAAAAAAAAAACTTTTTTGTGGAATTCATTATTCCATCTCTTTTTTTTTTTGTTTTATTTGAAAAGAACTAAATTTATGTTCAAAGAATAAAATATATCATGATTGCAGAAGTTTATCTATCGCATATAGGCTTTAAGACATCGTGGCAGACCCGTCGAGGTGACGTCTTGACCTAAAAGATCAGATCAAACGGTATGATACATAGACAAAGAAATCTCTTATGAATTCGAGGATATTCCTTTTTTTTATTAAGAATTTTATTTTAGAGGATTCCTCGTTCGAAGGGAGGTAGACTACTCAAGAATTTTACATTTTATTTCTGTCCTAATTTCGAATTCGATAACAAATTCAGAAAAAAAGAAGAATGTATCAATGAAATGTTGCTTGGTCTTTATTGATAACTTGAGTAAAGAGTAAACCTTTTTGATTTTAGATTAGAGGTTTTCCAAAATTGGAAAGCGGAAACCCTTTTCTTTAATTGTGTGCAAATACTTTAGCCGGATGAGAGGAAACCCTCATGTCCGATTTTCAAAGGGGGAGATCCATCTTATTGGATCCTATCCAAATTTTTATTTTGCTAGGCCCGTAGTTAAAAAACCAACTTTCTTACGATTACGAGGTTCATTCGAATATGAAATCCAATCCTGGAACGACAGTATCCCACTCTTTTTTGATACTCAAGGTTTCGATACATTTCGAAATAGAGAAATTTCTAGTGGAGCGGGTGCTATACGACAACAATTAGTTGATCTGGATTTAAGAATTATTATGGATTCTTCGTTGCTAGAATGGAAAGAATTAGGAAAAGAGGGGTCCACTGACAAATGGGAAGATCGAAAAGTTGGAAGAAGAAAGAATTTTTTGGTTCGACGCATGGAATTAGCGAAGCATTTTCTCCTAACAAATATAGAACCAGAATGGATGGTTTTATGTCTCTTACCAGTTCTTCCTCCCGAATTGAGACCAATTATTCAAATAGATGGCGGTAAACTAATGAGTTCGGATATTAATGAACTCTATAGAAGAGTTATCTTTCGGAACAATACTCTTATTAATCTATTAACAACAAGTAGCTTTACACCAGAGGAATTAGTAATGTCTCAAGAAAAATTGGTACAAGAAGCCGTGGATACACTTCTTGATAATGGAATCCGCGGACAACCAATGAGGGACGGTCATAAGAAAGTTTACAAATCGTTTTCCGATATAATTTCGGGCAAAGAGGGCCGATTTCGAGAAACTCTTCTTGGAAAACGAGTTGATTATTCGGGGCGTTCTGTTATTGTCGTAGGTCCATTACTTTCATTACATCGATGTGGATTGCCCCCCGAAATAGCAATAGAGCTATTTCAGACATTTCTAATTCGTGCTTTAATTCGAAACCATTTTGCTTCGAACATAGGAGTTGCTAAGAGTCAAATACGGGAAAAAGAACCAATTGTATGGGAAATACTTCAAGAAGTTATGCAGGGGCACCCAGTATTGCTGAATAGAGCGCCCACTTTGCATAGATTGGGCATACAGGCATTTCAACCCATTTTAGTAGAAGGACGTGCTATTTGTTTACATCCATTGGTGTGTAAGGGATTCAACGCAGACTTTGATGGGGATCAAATGGCTGTTCATGTGCCTTTATCTTTGGAGGCTCAAGCAGAAGCTCGTTTACTTATGTTTTCTCCTACGAATCTCTTGTCTCCGACTATTGGGGATCCCATTTGTGTACCAACTCAAGATATGCTTATTGGACTTTATGTATTAACTAGCGGAAATCGTCGAGGTATTTGTGCAAACAGGTATAATTGGTTTAATTGCAGAAATTCTAAAAATGAAAAAATGAGCAATAATAACTTTAAGAACTTGAAGTATATGAAAAAAAAAGAACCCTTTTTTTGCAATTCCTATGATGCAATTGGAGCTTATAGACAGAAAAGAATAAATTTGGATAGTCCTTTTTGGCTCCGGTGGCAGCAAATAGATCAATGCATTATGTCTTCAAGAGAAGTTCCTATCGAAGTTCACTATGAATCTTTTGGTACCTATTATGAGATTTATGGGGATTATTTAGTAATAAGAAGTATAAAAAAAGAAATTCGTTGTATATACATTCGAACCACTATTGGTCATATTTCTTTTTATCGAGAAATCGAAGAAGCTATACAAGGTTTTTCTCGAGCCGATTCATATGGTATCTAATCATATAGATGGTTAGTGTTAGTATCCATGCTAAGTAAATTATGATACTGGTGTAAATTCAGGTCCACTAGCATCTTTTCAATTTTCTACGTGAATAAAGAAAAGGGAGTTTTCCAATCATTCACTCAAATCCATTGTCGTCGAACCGAATACCACTGAATATGGAGGTACTTATGTATGGCAGAACGGGCCAATCTAGTCTTTCACAATAACGTGATAGGTGGAACTGCCATTAAACGACTTATTAGCAGATTAATAGATCATTTCGGAATGGCATATACATCACACATCCTGGATCAAGTAAAGACTCTAGGATTCCATCAAGCTACTGCTACATCAATTTCATTAGGAATTGATGATCTTTTAACAATACCTTCTAAAGGATGGCTAGTCCAAGATGCTGAACAACAAAGTTCCGTTTTGGAAAAACATAATCATTATGGGAATGTCCATGCAGTCGAAAAATTACGCCAATCCATTGAAATATGGTATGGTACAAGCGAATATTTGCGACAACAAATGAATCCCAATTTTAGGATGACTGACCCCTTTAATCCAGTCCATATAATGTCTTTTTCAGGAGCTAGAGGAAATGCATCTCAAGTACACCAATTAGTCGGAATGAGAGGATTAATGTCAGATCCACAAGGACAAATGATTGATTTACCCATTCCAAGCAATTTTCGTGAAGGACTGTCTTTAACAGAATATATAATTTCTTGCTACGGAGCCCGTAAAGGGGTTGTAGATACTGCTGTACGAACATCAGATGCTGGATATCTTACACGTCGACTTGTTGAAGTGGTTCAACACATTGTTGTACGGCGAACAGATTGCGGTACCATCCGTGGGATTTCTGTAAACACCCGAAATGGAATGATGCCAGAAAGAATTTTGATACAAACATTAAATGGTCGTGTAGTAGCAGACAATATATATATAGGTTCACGGTGCATTGTCGTTAGAAATCAAGATATTGGAATTGGACTTATCAATCGATTCATAACTTTTCAAACACAACCAATATTTATTCGAACCCCCTTTACCTGTAGGAATACGTCATGGATCTGCCGATTGTGTTATGGGCGGAGTCCTACTCATGGGGACCTGGTAGAATTGGGAGAAGCTGTAGGCATTATTGCTGGTCAATCTATTGGAGAACCGGGAACTCAACTAACATTAAGAACTTTTCATACTGGTGGAGTATTCACAGGGGGTACTGCTGAATATGTGCGAGCCCCCTCGAATGGAAAGATAAAATTGAATGAGGATTTAGTTCACCCTACACGTACACGTCACGGATATCCTGCTTTTATATGTAATATAGACTTGTATGTAACTATAGAAAGTGACGATATGATACATAACGTCATTATTCCACCAAAAAGTTTTCTATTAGTTCAAAATGATCAATATGTAAAATCAGAACAAGTGATTGCGGAGATCCTCGCGGGAACATATACTTTTAATTTGAAAGAGAGGGTTCGAAAACATATTTATTCTGACTCAGAAGGGGAGATGCATTGGAGTACCGATGTGTACCATGCATCAGAATTTATATATAGTAATGTACATATCTTACCAAAAACAAGTCATTTATGGATATTGTCAGGAAAGTCGTGCAGGTCTAATACAATCCATTTTTTACTTCGCAAGGATCAAGATCAAATTACCATGGATTCACTTTCGAATGGAAAAACAAATATTTCGAATCTTTTAGAAAGGAATGATCAAGTAAAACATAAATTATTTCGTTTCCATACTTTTGGTACAAAAGAAAAGGGGATTAGCGATTATTCAATATTTAATCCAATCATATATACGGATCATTCTTATTTATTAATGTATCCCGCTATTTTTCACGATACTTTTTATTTCTTGGCGAAAAGGCGAAGAAATCGATTTCTTATTCCATTTCCATTCCAATCGATTCAAGAACGAAAAAACCAACTAATGTCCCCTTCTGGTGTCTCCATTGAAATACCTATCAATGGTATTTTTCATAGAAATAGTATTTTTTCTTATTTCGATCATCCTCAATCCATTTTTCAAAAAGAAGATTTCATTGAGTATCGAGGAAGAAAAAAATTAAAGCCAAACTATCCAATTCATCAAGTAGGTCCCTTTTTTTTGATTCCCGAAGAAGTGCATATTTTACCCAAATCTTCTTCCCTAATGGTACGGAATAATAGTCTTGTTGGAAGAGGCACACCAATCACTGTCAATATAAGAAGTCGAGTAGGCGGATTGGTCCGATTCGAAAAGAAAAAAAAAAAAATAGAATTAAAAATATTTTCTGGAAATATCCATTTTCCCAGAGAGATTGATAAGATATCAAGACACAGTCCCATCTTTATACCACCCGGAACGGTAAAAAAAAAATGCAAGGAATCGAAAAAAATGAAAGATGGGATCTATGTCCAATGGATCGCAACTACAAAAAAAAAGAAAAAAAAATATTTTGTTTTGGTTCGACCGGTAATTTTATATAAAATACCGGATACTATCCATTTTGTAAAACTTTTTCCCCAAGATCGATTCCAGGAAAAGGATAATCTGGAACTCAAAGTTGTCAATTCTATTGGAAAATCCATTCGGGGAATTTCCGACACAAGGATTCCAGTACTTCGGACTTGTTTAGTCTTCCATTGGGATGACGGCAAAAAAAGTTCTTCGATTGAGGAGGCCCCCGCTTCCTTTATTGAACTAAGTACAAATGGTTTGATTGAGTATTTTCTAAGAATTGACTTAGTCAAATCGAATACTTCATATATCAGAAAAAGAAATGACCCATCTGGTTTAGGATTGATTGGGGATAATAAATCGGATCGAATCAATCCATTTTTTTCTATTCATTCCAAGGGAAAAATGCAACAATCACTTAGCCAAAATCACGGAACTATTCGTATGTTGTTGAATCGAAATCAAGAATGCCGATCTTGGATAATTTTGTCATCATCTAATTGTTTTCAAATGAGACCATTCAACAATGTAAAATCTCACAATGGTATAAAAAAAGATCCTATAATTTCAATTAATAATAATAATTCGTTCGGCCCTTTAGGAATAACCCTTCAAGTTGCAAATTTTTATTCACTTTCTCATTTAATAACTCATAATCAGATCTCAATAATTAAAAATTCATTACTTGACAAATTAACGGAAATTTTTCAAGTAATGAAATATTATTTAATGGACGAAAATGAGAAAATTTGTAAACCCGATCTATATAGTAATATCGTTTTGAATCCATTCCATTTGAATTGGTTTTTTCTCCATCATTTTTCTTGTGAAAAAACGTTTACAATAATAAGTCTTGGACAATTTATTTGTCCAAATATATGTATAGCTCAAATGAAAAATGGACCAGACCTAAAACTAAAATCGGGTCAAGTTATAACAGTTCAAATGGATTCTGTAATAATAAGATCGGCTAATCCTTATTTGGCGATTCCAGAAGCAACCATTCACGGACATTATGGGGAGATCCTTTCTCAAGGAGATATTTTAGTTACATTCATATATGAAAAATCGAGATCCAGTGATATAACACAAGGTCTTCCAAAAGTGGAACAGATATTCGAAATACGTTCGATTGATTCAATATCCATGAATCTAAAAAACAGAATTGATGCTTGGAACGAGTGTATAACAAAAATTCTCGGGATTCCTTGGGGATTCTTGATTGGTGCTGAGCTAACTATAGCTCAAAGTCGTATTTCTTTGGTTAATAAAATCCAAAAGGTTTATCGATCCCAGGGAGTACACATCGATAATAGACATATCGAGATTATTGTGCGTCAAATAACATCCAAAGTCTTGGTTTCAGAAGATGGAATGTCTAATGTATTTTTACCTGGCGAACTAATTGGATTATTGCGAGCAGAACGAACGGGGCGTGCCTTGGAAGAAGCCATTTGTTACCGAGCTTTATTATTGGGAGTAACAAAAACATCTCTGAATACTCAAAGTTTCATATCCGAAGCGAGTTTTCAAGAAACTACTAGAGTTTTAGCAAAAGCCGCTCTTCGGGGTCGTATTGATTGGTTGAAAGGTCTTAAAGAGAATGTTGTTTTAGGGGGCATGATACCCGTTGGTACCGGATTCAAAAGAATAATGCACCGTTCACGATCAAGGCAATATAACAAGATTACCCAGAAAAAAAAATTTTTCGAAGTCGAAATTAGAAATCTTTTGTTCCATCACAGAAAATTATTGGATTTTTCTCATTTCCAAAAATTGATGTGATACATTCGAAATATAGGATTAAATATAGGATTAAATGCTTCCTAAAAGCGGATTCGACTCATCCATCCCCTGAAATCTTTAAATGCAGTCATTTGGTAATTAAAGTACATTAAAAAAGAATAAGAAATAGAAATCAAAGAATGAATGGCCTGATTCTATATTAAGGGCCGATCGTCTATAAAAGAGAAGGTTCCATCGGAACAATGATTTATTGCTATTTCAGGATACTCGGTCTCTTTTTTTTTTCATTTTTTTAAACAAAGTGTGGGGATAAATGACAAAAAGATATTGGAACATAACTTTTGAAGAGATGATGGAAGCTGGGGTTCATTTTGGCCATGAGACTAGGAAATGGAATCCTCGAATGGCACCTTTTATATCGGCAAAACGTAAAGGTATTCATATTACAAATCTTACTAAAACTTCTCGTTTTTTATCAGAAGCTTGTGATTTGGCTTTTGATGCAGCAAGCAAAGGAAAACAATTTTTAATTGTTGGTACCAAAAGAAAAGCTGCTGATTCAGTAACACGGGCTGCAATAATAGCTCGATGTCATTATGTTAATAAAAAATGGCTCGGAGGTATGTTAACGAATTGGTATACTACAGAAACGATACTTCGTAAGTTCAGGGACTTGAGAACGGAGCAAAAGACGGGGAAACTGAACTCTCGTTCAAAAAGAGATGCCGCTATGTTGAAGAGACAATTATCTCATTTGGAAACATATCTAGGCGGTATAAAATATATGACAGGGTTACCTGATATTGTAATAATCGTTGATCAGGAAGAAGACTATACGGCTCTTCAAGAATGTATCACTTTGGGAATTCCAACGATTTGTTTAATCGATACAAATTGTGACCCAGATCTTGCGGATTTGCCGATTCCGGCTAATGATGATGCTATAGATTCCATCCGATTCATTCTTAACAAATTAGTTTTTGCAATTTGTGAGGGTCGTTCTAGCTAGATACGAAATTATTGATTAATAATAAGATAAATGCATTTTTAGATTTGGTTGGGCGGTCATAAATTTTTGGAATTGGTTATTATAGCATTACAAAATTGTGTAAAAAGAAATATTTTTCGATTAGTAGTATTCAAAATCGAAAATCAAAGTAAAATAAGGAAATCGTTGAATCAAAATAATTCCCTTTCAAGTTATCTTTTTTTATTTTAGAGGACAATATGAATGTTCTATTATGTTACATCAACACATTAAACAGATTCTATGATATATCTGCTGTGGAAGTAGGTCAACATTTCTATTGGCAAATAGGGGATTTTCAAGTGCATGCTCAAGTACTTATTACCTCTTGGGTTGTAATTGCTATCTTATTAATTTCAACCATTCTAGTTGTTAGAAATCCGCAAACTATTCCCACGTCTGGTCAGAATTTCTTTGAATATGTCCTTGAATTCATTCGAGACGTGAGCAAAACTCAGATTGGAGAAGAATATGGTCCATGGGTTCCGTTTATTGGAACTCTGTTTCTATTTATTTTTGTTTCGAATTGGTCAGGGGCACTTTTGCCTTGGAAAATTATCAAGTTACCTCATGGAGAGTTAGCTGCACCCACAAATGATATAAATACTACTGTTGCATTAGCTTTACTTACGTCAGTAGCCTATTTCTATGCGGGTATTTCAAAAAAAGGATTTTCCTATTTTGGTAAATACATCCAACCAACGCCAATCCTTTTACCTATTAACATCTTAGAAGATTTCACAAAACCCTTATCGCTTAGTTTTCGACTTTTCGGAAATATATTAGCGGATGAATTAGTAGTTGTTGTTCTTGTTTCGTTAGTACCTTTAGTAGTTCCTATCCCTGTTATGTTCCTTGGATTATTTACAAGCGGTATTCAAGCTCTTATTTTCGCTACTTTAGCTGCGGCGTATATAGGTGAATCCATGGAAGGGCATCATTGACTAGTTATCCAAATAGGATTTTAGACCACGACTGGCTCGCGATAATCTACTTAAGGAACATGAATAAAATTAAGGAACATAAATAAAAAAATCAAAATAAATTATGAAAATTTTTCATAACAATCCAAAAATATAAATAAAATGAAAACAATTACCAGGGAATTCAACAAAAAATAGAGATTCAATTAAAATAAAGGGTGAGGGGGTCGAACTAGGCGTATATAGAATCTAATCGTTATAAGACAGCTGGGAGATTTCCAAGAATGATTCTCGAATACGATTGAATCGAAGATACAATGAATTGGTTTACGGTATGGAACAAACACATGTATATGTCATAGTAGATATTCATTAGTTATATATGACTATATATCTCAATTTGTCCTGCTACTACTCTAAATTTAGGTAGGGATTCAAAAAAAAGAGCCCTTCCATCTCTTGGAATTGTGAATGGAATATAAAATGACTAGAAAAATGAAATCAAAGAAAAAGAAAGGTTTAAAATAAATGTAAGATAAGACCCCAAATTGTATGTATTCACAAAAAACTACAAGGGTAGAAACGAAAAAAGTAAATATCGAAGTAATTGAGATAATTCAATCAAAATTCTTCAGTTTGAATTTTGGAATTACACTTCGACTAGATAAAGATAAATATGAAGACTGAAATAATTCAGTCATATATTTTTTGTTGATTATATTATTCACTATTTCTTTATTTTATTTGGAATAGGAGAAACTTATCATGAATCCACTGATTGCTGCTGCTTCTGTTATCGCTGCTGGGTTGGCCGTCGGGCTTGCTTCTATTGGACCTGGAGTTGGTCAAGGCACAGCTGCAGGGCAAGCTGTAGAAGGGATTGCGAGACAACCGGAAGCAGAGGACAAAATAAGGGGTACTTTATTACTTAGTCTGGCTTTTATGGAAGCTTTAACTATTTATGGGCTGGTTGTAGCATTAGCGCTTTTATTTGCCAATCCTTTTGTTTAATATTTATTAAAAAAAAAAATACATATTGTTTTTTTCCATGGATTTTCGTTGCTGCTCTTGCTAATTCTATTTCGATTTTACTCCTAGAATTTTTTGCATTCGGATTAACATACTGATTTGCCTTCTTCCGTCCCTTTCTTTAGTCCAACGACCCCTTTTTCTTTCCTTAGTGTTAAAAACAACTAAGTATTTTGCAATTTACATAAGAACTAGTATTTACTTCTAAGAAGTATCATTTCTTATAGGGAATCTTTCAATTGACTAACCAATTCCAAATATAGAATCGAATAGTCTTCTTAGTATCTTTTGATTCTTACTAATATTCATTATTAGTCAGAATCAAAATAGAAAGAATAAATCAATATATTCATATTAAATAATTCGATTATAGAATAAACTATCATATACAAAAACAAATAAAAAAACTTGGAATCGTAGAAGGAAAATTAGTCTATCCATAAGAGGAGATGCGATCCTATGAAAAATATAACCGATTCTTTTCTTTGCTTCATTTCCTGGCCATCCGCCGGAAGTTTCGGGTTTGATACCGATATTTTAGCAACTAATCTAATAAATCTAAGTGCAGTCCTAGGTGTATTGATTTTTTTTGGAAAGGGAGTGTGTGCGAGTTGTTTATTTCAAAGAATAGATTGGATCCAACCAACTGCACTTTTTTTGTTATAACTAGGAAAATGTGCATGATCCGGCGAATGACTTCTTACTAAATAACGAACAAAATAGTTAAGAACCATAGCATTTCGCGATTCAGTGGTAAATCTACTTTGATTCTCTATCAACCAAGAATTTTGGAACATTACCATGGTTAAAGCTAACGAGTTTGAAGTTGCGACGCAGTCT